TGTCAAAAAAAATAAGAGAATATCCTCAGGTTTCGAAGGAATTGCCCATATAAGGATTCAAAAAAGAATAGATTTGATTCAGGTCATAATATATATTGGATTTCCAAATTTATTAATAGAAGGACGAACAAGGGGAGTCAAAGAATTACAGATGAATGTACAAAAAGAGTTTCATTCTGTAAACCGGAGACTCAACATTGCTATCACAAGAATTGAAAAGCCTTATGGACAACCTAATATTCTTGCGGAATATATAGCTTTACAATTAAAAAATAGAGTTTCGTTTCGAAAGGCAATGAAAAAAGCTATTGAATTAACTGAACAAACGGGTACAAAAGGAATTCAAGTGCAAATTGCAGGGCGTATCGACGGAAAAGAGATTGCACGTGTCGAATGGATCAGAGAAGGCAGGGTTCCCCTACAAACAATTCGCGCTAAAATTGATCACTGTTCCCATACGATTAGAACTATCTATGGAGTCTTAGGCATCAAAATTTGGATATTTGTAAACCAAGAATAAGAAAATAAGAATAAAGGACCTTTCTTTCTCTCGCCATTCTGCTTAGTGATAGAAAAAATTTAGAAACTCTTTTCTTCTTTTTTTTTCTTAATCAAAGAAAAACTAACAATTCTAATTCTATAAGGTTGAATAAAAATTGGATTTACCCTTTGAATTTAGATTTTAGTATAATTGCTATGCTTAGTGTGTGACTCGTTAGTTTTTTATTTAGAGTTTAGAATTGAGATTGAAAAAAAAATAGGCTGACCTCACTCTAAACTGAGTAACTCTCAAAACTAAATAAACTAAAAACTAATAACCAACTTATTGCTTTGTATTGTCGAGATCCCCAAAAACAGTCACTATATGACTGAATCGATCATATAGTTGTAGCAACTGAAATTCTTTTCATAAAAAAAGAAATCTGATTATGAATTGTGAAACAAAAAAAAGGGATGTGGAAAAATGGAAGGATGATAGAAAGAGAGAATAAAGATCTCAATGATATATGATTTCCATATGTATGGTTTATGAAGAATCACCCCATAAAAAAGGCAGTGTTATAAAGCATCAACATCAATATAAAATAAAGATACAAAATATATAATGAAAATAGAATAAGAAATATAAAAATAGAAGAAAAAGAAATATAAGAAAATAAATTAAATTTAAATAATTTAATTAATAAAAATCTAAATAATCTAATCAATATGGATAATAAAGTCTATTATCTATCTAATAATATAGACTAAGAATATAGAATAGAAAAAATAGATGAATAATTTCATCGAGCTTCGGGTTAAGAAAAACTGAGGAGATTGACTCGGAAACAAAGAACAGATTTTGTTGGGAGCTCCATTGCAGAGTTCAGGCCTAAGCATTAATGGAGAAGCTATAGGAACGATGGAACCTGTGACTACATAGGATTTTCTTGAAAACGAATCAATCCTAATGATTCATTGGGTAGGATGGCGGAATGAACCAAGAAAAATGGATTTCTTCTGAAGGGTCATGAATTGACCCTACAAATGAAGGAGGAAAGAGTCAATATTCGCCCGCGAACCCTTTTTTTAGTTTTCTTTAATTTAAGAATTTCATTTATTGAATGACTGTTGGCGTGATTCAATAGAGGTAAAGTAAAATACTTTAGAAAAAGAAGCATTATATATAAACAAACATGCCTAGTTATCTAATTCTATATACATTTCCCTCTGTAACAAATTGAATAAAAAAAAAAATTAAAATGAGTATAGATAAAATGAAATACATAAATACATGTGTATATGTAAGATTATTGAATCATTTCATTCGCGAGGAGCTGGATGAGAAGAAACTCTCATGTCCGGTTCTGCAGTAGAGATGGAATTCAGAAACAACCATCAACTATAACCCCAAAAGAACCAGATTTCGTAAACAACATAGAGGTAGAATGAAGGGAATATCGTGCCGAGGCAATCATATTTGTTTTGGCAGATACGCTATTCAGGCACTTGAACCTGCTTGGATCACAGCTAGACAAATAGAAGCAGGGCGAAGAGCAATGACACGATATGCGCGTCGTGGTGGGAAGATATGGGTACGTATCTTTCCTGACAAACCTGTTACAGTAAGACCTACGGAAACACGTATGGGTTCGGGCAAGGGATCCCCCGAATATTGGGTATCCGTTGTTAAACCGGGCAAAATACTTTATGAAATGAATGGAGTATCAGAAACTGTAGCCAAAGCAGCTATGAAAATAGCTGCATGCAAAATGCCTATACGAACTCAATTTGTTATTTCGGGATAGGTAAACAAAAGTAAAAGAAAGGAGTATTGAGAATGAAAAAACAATCGCGGATTTCTTTATCTCTGGACAGACAATATTTCTTTTCTCTCTTATCCCTTGCATTGAAATAAGAGATTACAATAAAAATGATATGATTCAACCTCAGACCCTTTTGAATGTAGCGGATAACAGTGGAGCTCAAGAATTGATGTGTATTCGAATCATAGGAACTAGTAATCAACGATATGCTCGTATTGGCGATGTTATTGTTGCTGTAATCAAAGAAGCAGTGCCCAACATGCCTCTAGAAAGATCAGAAGTAATTAGAGCTGTGATTGTACGCACGTGTAAAGAACTCAAACGTGACAACGGCATGATAATACGATATGATGACAATGCAGCGGTTATCATTGATCAAGAAGGAAATCCAAAAGGAACTCGAATTTTTGGTGCGATTACTCGGGAATTGAGACAGTTGAATTTTACTAAAATAGTTTCATTAGCACCCGAAGTCTTATAGATGAAAATAGGATATATCTATCCTATTATTCTATATATATCTATATAGAATAATTAGAATAATAGAATATTCAAACATCTGAAATAGATCCGATTAATAGATTGTGTCTCATGCATATACTTTTAATTTAGAATAATTTTTTCTAATTTAAGAATAAAAAAAAAGAAGCATGTTTATTATATGAAAATGAGGAGGCAACAATAACTAAAGTTAGTCATGGGTAGGGACATTATTGCCGATATAATAACTTCTATACGAAATGCTGACATGGATCGAAAGGGAAGAGTTCAAATAGTATCTACTAATATCACCAAAAACATTGTGAAAATACTTTTACGAGAAGGTTTTATTGAAAACGTTCGAAAACATCAAGAAAGTCAAAAAAATTTCTTGGTTTCAACCTTGCGACATAGAAAGACTAGGAAAGGGAATAAAATAATTTTAAAGCGTATCAGCCGACCTGGTCTACGAATCTATTCCAACTATCAACGAATTCCTAAGATTCTAGGTGGGATGGGAATTGTAATTCTTTCTACTTCTCGAGGTATAATGACAGATCGAGAAGCTCGACTAGAAAAAATTGGAGGAGAAATTTTGTGTTATATATGGTGATTCTCCTGGATACCCTAATTTTCTCTCGAACTTACTATTTGTAAAATAGAGAGGAGAAGTTAATTATAGAACTCTTCCTCTATTAGTTGATACTTAAAGGGGGTTTCCCTGGAATGAAAGAACAAAAATTGATTCATGAGGGTTTAATCACTGAATCACTTCCCAACGGTATGTTCCGAGTTCGGTTAGATAATGAAGATCTAATTCTAGGTTATATTTCAGGGAGAATCCGGCGCAGTTTTATACGTATACTACCCGGAGATAGGGTCAAAATCGAAATGAGTCGTTATGATTCAACCAGGGGACGTATAATTTATAGACTTCGCAAAAAAGATTTGAACGATTAGATCCGTCTTTTCAACATCCTTTTCGTAGGAATATAATTCGAAGTTCAAAAATGCAATAAACTGATTTTTGTTTCAAAAAAAGTAGATTCCGAATGAAGGTAAGGAATGATCAATATGAAAATAAGGGCTTCTGTTCGTAAAATTTGTGAAAAATGTCGCCTGATTCGTAGGCGGGGGCGAATTATAGTCATTTGTTCTAATCCGAGACATAAACAGAGACAGGGGTAATCCTTCTCAAGTTCTAAATCAATAACTTTTTCAAAGAAAAACCCACGTACATGTAAAAAGAAAGAAGAAAGGATTCATTTTCATATGAAATGGATATCCGCCGCGTATCTTTCTGTAGATTTCTGATTCTTCTTTCTTTTATTATTATGAATCTGATATAATAAAATATGACAAAACCTATAGCGAAAATTGGTTTACGTAAGAATGCACGTATTGGTTCACATAAGAATGAACGTAGAATACCAAAAGGAGTTATTCATGTTCAAGCGAGTTTCAACAATACTATTGTAACTGTTACAGACGTACGAGGTCGGGTGGTTTCTTGGGCTTCTGCAGGTACTTCTGGATTCAGAGGCACAAGAAAAGGAACACCCTATGCTGCTCAAGCAGCGGCGTTTAATGCTATTCGTACAGTCGTTGAACAGGGTATGCAACGAGCAGAAGTTATGATAAAAGGTCCAGGTCTCGGAAGAGATGCGGCATTACGAGCCATTCGTAGAAGTGGGATGCTATTAAGTTTCGTACGTGATGTAACACCCATGCCGCATAATGGATGTCGCCCCCCTAAAAAAAGACGTGTGTAGAAATAATAATTCAAGAGATTTCAAGAGAAAGAAATGATTCAATGATCTGATCCAATAATCATAAATAAAAATAATACTATGGTTCGAGAAGAAGTAGCAGGATCCACTCGAACACTACAGTGGAAATGTGTTGAATCAAGAGTAGACAGCAAGCGTCTTTATTATGGTCGTTTCGTTCTGTCCCCGCTTATGAAAGGTCAAGCCGATACCATAGGTATTGCCATGCGAAGGGCTTTACTTGGAGAAATAGAAGGAACATGTATCACACGTGCAACATCTGAAAATGTGCTGCATGAATATTCTACGATCGCAGGTATTGAAGAATCAGTACATGAGATTTTAATAAATTTGAAAGAAATTGTATTGAGAAGTAATCTCTATGGAGTTAGGGGCGCATCTATTTGCGTCAGGGGTCCCAAATACATAACAGCTCAAGATATAATCTCACCACCTTCTGTAGAAATAGTTGACACGACACAGCATATAGCTAACCTGACAGAACCAATCGATTTGTGTATTGAATTACAAATCAAGAGAGATCGCGGATATCGTATGAAATTCACAAACGACTCTCACGATGGAAGTTATCCTATAGATATTGTATCCATGCCCGTTCGAAATGCGAATCATAGTATTCATTCTTATGGGAATGGGAATGAAAAACAAGAGATACTCTTTCTAGAAATATGGACAAATGGAAGTTTAACTCCTAAAGAAGCACTTTATGAAGCTTCTCGTAATTTGATTGATTTATTGATTCCTTTTCTACATGCAGAGGAAGAGGAAAATGAAAACAGATGGAATCTACCCCCTTTTCAAGACAGATTCACTAATATCAAGAAAAACAAAAAAGGAATTCCATTGACATGTATTTTTATTGACCAATCAGAATTGTCTTCCAGGACTTATAATTGTCTCAAAAGGTCCAATATACATACATTATTGGACCTTTTGAGTCATAGCCAAGAAGATCTTATGAAAATGGAATCTTTTCGCATAAAAGATGTAAAACAGATATTGGGCACTCTACAGAAGCATTTTGAAATCAATTTACCTACGAAAAAGTTTTCATTTTAAATCTCTTGGAATTTTTTCATTTTTAAGTTTTTATAAATAAAAAAGAATAGAATGAGTTTGGAATCTCCGACACGATCCATATATTTGCAGAATAGATCATAATAAGATTGATTGATGTATCTAGGGAAGATCCAGAAGGGGGATCTTCCTTAGATACCTATGTCGTGGTATTTCACGGTTGAATCAATTTGAAAAAGACCTAAAGTTAGGGATTTATCAATAGGTAAAGTTGCTCCAATACCTAACCAAAGAGCTACTGCGGTACCGATCAAAAATACTGTTGTAGCTACTGGACGACGAAATGGATTTTGGAATTTATTGACATTCTCCAAAAAAGGTACTGTCAATAATCCTATCGGTACTGAAACCATTAAAAGAACACCCAATAACTTATTGGGTACTGTGCGAAGTATTTGAAATACTGGAAAGAAGTACCATTCGGGTAATATTTCCAACGGAGTTGCAAATGGATCCGCGGGTTCACCGATCATTGACGGCTCTAGAACTGCTAAGCCCACACTACATGCAATAGTGCCTAGAATTACTACTGGAAAAATATATAAAAGATCATTGGGCCATGCGGGTTCTCCATAATAATTATGCCCCATCCCTTTAGCCAATTTAGCTCTTAATACGGGATCATTCAAATCAGGTTTCTTTGTTATTTGGATAGGTGAATTCTTGTGGATCCATCCCCCAAAGGAACCGGACATGATAATTTTTTATCATCCGGCTCGAGCAAGAATCAAAATAATCACAGAAAGAGATCCATAGAAAATCTATAGTTCATACATATCTACATATATAATGTAGAATTACTTTATGTAAGAAAAAATTTATCAAATTCCATTTCCCCGAGTTGCAACGATTCATTGCAAAGAATTCAGTTCTGTCAACAAGGAAATGCTCAATATCCAAGTAGGCTGGCTTACAAATTCGATCATGATCAAGTGCTTTTTGGATTGTCTCATGTCTTTTGGTTTGTATTTATCCCCACAGCATCTCAATTTTATTCAATATACATACAAAAATACAAAGTTTTTACTTGTTACTAATAAAGTCTAGCCCTGTTCTTCCTTAGATCCCTTAGTTCACTCCGATAGTATCAAAGATCGGGGTCGATGCAGAGGAAATGAATGCATCTACATACTATAAGAAACTTACTAAGTTTACTATAAAATTAATACGAAATACTAATACTATAAATTAGTAATTACTCTAATTAGAGTAAATTTCCTATAAAAAAAAAGAAAAATCAAACAAAGTGGAATAGATAGAACATAGGATCATGGATCATGCCACATCACTTATTCTAGGGATCTTACGGAGCCTGTTCATGCATAACATAATTCGGGTATGATCATAGAAAAGATTCTCCTCAAGCGAACCGCCCTATCCTATGCTACATAAAGGCACTGACGTGATGGTTGGATGCGGAGACACATTGGGTTGTGAATTCCAACATGGCGGATAAAATCATATATCTGCATGGCCCAATCAATAGTTCAAGTCACACACTCCCATAATCCATCCTCTTTTTAGGAAAATCTACTTCAACAATTCGTATCAAATAAACAATACTTCAAAGTTGAAGAGAAGTATCCAAATAACATGCCTTATTTTTCAATAATCCATATTATTAGCAATGAAAGACTCTTGTTCCTCCCCTATATGATAAATTACAAATATTTAGGATCTGCCTTCTCTATAAAGGACCCGAAATACCTTGCTTACGTATCATTGGAAAGTGCATTAACATAAATATGGCAGTAAGAAGAGGCAATACAAAAGTATGTAAACTATAAAAACGAGTCAAAGTGGATTGACCCACACTAGCACTTCCACGTAATAATTCTACCAAAGATGATCCTATTATAGGAATAGCTTCAGGCACGCCTGTTACAATTTTTACTGCCCAATAACCAATTTGGTCCCGAGGTAAGGAATAACCAGTTACGCCAAAAGATGCGGTCAATACAGCCAGAACCACCCCTGTAACCCAAGTTAATTCGCGGGGTTTTTTAAACCCACCCGTAAGATACACACGAAATACGTGCAAGATCATCATTAGAACCATCATACTTGCTGACCATCGATGAACTGATCGAATTAACCAACCAAAGTTGGCCTCAGTCATTATGTATTGAACAGAGGAAAAAGCCTCTGTAACAGTTGGACGATAGTAAAAGGTCATAGCAAAACCCGTAGCTACTTGTACTAAAAAACAAGTAAGCGTAATCCCTCCTAGACAATAAAATATGTTGACATGAGGAGGAACATATTTACTAGTTATATCATCTGCAATCGCTTGAATCTCGAGACGTTCCTCGAACCAATCATATACTTTATTGAGATAGGTAACCCAAGAAAGACTCCCCCTCTTAGAACCGTATATGAGAATTTCATCTCGTACGGCTCAAGCCGAAACACACAAATACTGGTTTCCACGGATATGAAATAGAGAGTTTACAACTTCTTGGGACTTAGCCGCTTGACTCGATTTGACCCAAAGATACGAAGTAATAAAAATCCGGAATCTCTTCTTTGTGATGATAATGCCAAGAAATACAATCTCAAGTTGGCTCATCCATCTTTCTTTATTGACGGGCCTCTTGAATCTTCTCTTCCCTATTTTTTCCTTTTTTTATAGGAATTCTCTTGTTGAGACCCTATGAATCAATTGAAACCTCAGATTCATACTAGAACCACGATGATTTAAGAAAGCTAAACTCAAAGGTTCTCTGAGTAAAAACCATTTGATCATCACTTCTTCAATGAATGTAATGACTCAAAAAAATCTAGAGAAAAAGTTTTCTTTCGGTCAAAAGAAGTCTGAAGGAAAAAATTGTTGGATTTATAAAAGACCTATTTACATTTTTTTTAGTCCGGTTGCGAGGTCTGAATAATAGGTATGAATCATAGTTTCAATATTTCTTTTCTTGATCTATTCTATATAGTCCGTGCTCCAGAGACTAGAAATAAATATCTGACGAGGTAGAATCATCTTAATAGAGATGACAGGTCCATTCTCTGTATTATCAATAGGATCAATTATAACAAGTCACACGCTCATATTCCGGAAATGAAATATTAAAACAAATAAATTTCACGATCGAACTACCAGAATGGTCTCTAAATCCAAGTCTTAGGTAATCTTAAGTTTAAGTAGGAAGTATTTTAAGCATTAAGTAAGTCTAAGTAAAATAATCTGTTTTGATTGAAAAACTAGGATTTCCTAGTTTTTACGAACTAATTAATTGAAATTCCATCCAGTAAAACAGATGAATTATAAATTTCCAAAATAATAGATAGAAATATTGCAAATAGAGCCATTGCGACTCCCATAAATGGTGTAGTCCCCCACCCTGGAGCTACTTTTCCATATTCCGAATTCAATGGTTTCAATAAACTCCCTACGCCAGTTCGCCTTGGTCCAGATCTAGAACTACTCTCAACGGTTTTTGTAGCCATAAATCCTCTTTCATCATGGGTTAAAATCTGTTGACTTTGTATACCATTCCGTTGTAGTTGTAAATAAACGACATTATCGTGATCCATTGTGATCTTGAAATTCTCGAAAAAAAATGGAAACAGCAACCCTAGTCGCCATCTCCATATCCGGTTTACTTGTAAGCTTTACTGGGTACGCCTTATATACCGCTTTTGGGCAACCCTCTCAAAAATTAAGAGATCCCTTTGAAGAACATGGGGACTAGTTCTAGTTGAAGTAAGGAGCCCCCCCCAATATTCATAGGGGGGGCTCCTTACTTCAATGGAAATAATGAAAAATCATTTCATTTTTTTAGTTGGAACTTTTGGTGGTTCTCGAAAAAAGATAGCGAAAAAGATTATCCCTAAAGTCGAAACTAAGAGAAATGTATAAACCAATGCTTCCATAGATTCGATCGTGGTTTACAATTATAGCTTCCACACCTATTCATTTTGGATCATTTACTAATATTATATAGTTATTATATAGTATATATACTGTAATAATATTAGTCATATCTTATTACTATTCTATTTATATCTATTTAGATTCGATATAAAAATAAAAAAATAGAGGCAAAAGATGGCAAAGGAACTTTGTCTTAGACTACTTGTCTCCTTGTAGTTGGATCTCCAATTTTTTGGAATGCTCCAAATTCAACTTGAACATCCAAATCTGGATCAATACCGGCAAAAACATCTCTGAACAAGGTTCTGGCGCCGTGCCAAATGTGTCCGAAAAAAAAGAGCAAAGCAAACGTAGTGTGCCCAAAAGTGAACCAACCCCTTGGACTGCTACGAAAAACACCATCGGATTTCAAAGTAGCCCGGTCTAATTCAAAAATTTCACCTAATTGGGCACGTCTAGCATATTTT